CCTACGTATATGGGATATTTTAAGAAGTGAACATCCTTCTTAGTAGCAGGGTCCGGAGAAAGAATAGGAAAGGCGATTTCACTATATTTTTGACCAGGAACGGGACCTATCACAAGAATATTTTTTTTAACGGGGCGATAACTCTGAAAAGACAGATTACCTATCTTTTCTTTCATCTCTGGCGAAATACGATCAGGAGGGGCTAATTCAAACCCCTCGGGTAAAATAAGAACAGCCCCCACATTCAAAGCTCCCTTTTTACCATTAGCAAGAACTTGTTTCAGTTGCATATCATAAGGAATTCGAACAACTGCTTCAAATACAGTATCAGGAAGTACCGCTTGTGGAACCTCAATACCCACGGGCTTATTAGCTAAATGACAATTGGCGCATACAATACGACCAGTTGCTTCGCGCGGATTTTCATAACCCTGCTGTGCAAAAATGGGATATGCATTTGAAATGTATGCCCCAGTTATTATATATATCATGAGCGATACGGAAATGGAGCGAATAATCTCTTCCTTTATCCAAGAAAGGGTCCTTCTAGTTTGCATGGTCCAGCCGTTGATCCCGAAAATTTCTACAATAAAATTAGGTAGGTCGCTAGGATAGTTCCCTATCCACGATGCTGCTAGTTACTGAAAAATTTTTACTAAAATATAGGAGGAATCCGAATCTCTTGGATGTATAGAAAAAATAAGTGTATAAAAAGAAAAAAAAAAGTAAGATTTTGAATGTTTTATTTTACTTATGGACAAAATAACAAAATTCTAATTGGATCGGCGGATCATTTTTCAGTCATTCATTGAATGATAAATCACTACAAGTGACGGAGATACACGATTTAAATAACGGAAGATCAAATATTTTAAAATTGTATCGATAATGACTGGAAAGGTGGAAACAAGTCCAGATATAATTTGATCATTATGAGCAAACCCAAAATCTTTGTAGAAAGAGCCAATCATTAGTTCCCAACCGTGGGGTGAATGGAATCCTATACATAAGTCGGTTAATAAAAGAATGGAAAGGGCTTTTATTGTGTCGCTTAAGTTATATATGAATTCTTGAACCCAAGAATTAAGAATAATAAGTTCTTCATTAACTAAAAGAGAATAACCACTTAGAATAACGAAACAGATTATATTTGTCGAGAAGTGCAAAATCGTATAGATACGATCCTCGTTGTGCATCTTGATCAATTGGATCGTTTCTTTGTGGATTCCGATACGAAATTTTTGTAGATGTGTTTCAGGGTATTCCTTTATCATTTCGTCCAACAGGAAGAGTTCCTCTAATTCTATTAATTTTTCTAGAATACTCTTTTCTTGAATATCATTTAAAAAAGTTTCGGATTTACTAGTATTCCACCAATTAATAATCCAAGATCCCAGACTTTTATTAAATAAAAAAGAGACCCACCAGGGCAAAAATACTATAGACGTAAGATATAGAAGGGGAATGAATGCTTTTTTTTCCATTTTTTCGTCTGTGAATTTTGAATGAATCCACTTCATTAGAATAGAAAGCTTCAAACCCACGAATCTATTCCCTCTTTTTTTCGTCTGTGAATTTTGAATGAATCCACTTCATTAGAATAGAAAGCTTCAAACCCACGAATCTATTCCCTCTTTTTTATTTGTCAGTCAGTGGTTAGTCCTTGAATTTAGTGAATTTACATACGCATAAAAAAAATTTTGCGGACAAAAAAAGTTTCGTTTTCTAATTTTTCCGTTTTCCGTATATATAATATACGTCTTCTTTGGTTCATCAGTATTATGAAGAAATTTCAGTTAAGTTATGTTATAGAAAAAAAAAGAGGATTTTTGGGTTTTTTACCTCCTGCTAAGAAAAGTGCTTCAGTTCATTTCAAAATACTTCAATTGGTACACGCAAGAAATAGGCCAATTCCGCTGCTTTTTGCTCAATTTCTCGTGGAGTCAAATTATCATCAGTACGAGTCAAAGGAATGGCCCCCTGGCCTCTGATTTCCATATAAAGGACACGCCGAGCATAAATACCCTCTTTAACTTCTATTCTGATAGACTGAATGTCTTTCATAAAGAGTCGGAGTAAGATGCGACGATTTTTTCCTGGAAATCCCCAACGAAAAATACACACTATTCCTTCTTTTCTATCGAATCGATCATAACCACTACCTACATTCCACGAAATTGTGCACCACAAATAAGAGCTAATAAATAGACCGGCGAGCCCATAGAAAGACATCACGATCCCTTGTGGAAAAAAAATTATTTGCTGAGACGGGAATAAAGATATCAAATTTCTGTCAAGATAACTGGAAATTCCAATCAATAAAAACCCCAATGAACCTAAAAAAAGTATAATGGCCCAGCAGAAATTACTTATTTTTCGAGACCCCGCTATAAGTTCTATCCATATATGTTCTGATCGCCAACTCATACTCGATCTAGTTGCATTTTATTGGAAGTGGGAGACCGGCCAAAATGAATTTTACTTTACGTTTTTTTGTTTCCGAAGGAACTTTCATCAACTTGCACTATTCTGATGTGAATCTTTCGAAGCAATTCGTTAGATCTAAAAGTAAAATAATAGGCTCATATGATCCCCTATCTACACATATATAGCTACATGGGCTTTACATTTATTTCTATTTCATGCATCCGCCCCAATCTCGACTTATTTTCAAATAGCTCGTTTACTCATATATCATATTTACGTTTACGCCTGCATAAGAACTCTTTCTTTTATGTTTGAAAGAAGCCACAAGTTATACCATATTATACTGAATATATATCTGTGTTATGATCCAAGTCTAAGTCTTGAAAAAAAAAATAGATGAAATTTGCCCCCATCAGATCTAAAAAATCTTGTTTTTTTGAACATGAAGAAATAAAGAAGCCATTGCAATTGCCGGAAATACTAAGCCCACTAAAGGCACAAAAATAGAGGGTAAGTTGTTGAGAATTGTCATAGAATGGGCACCTCGATTTAATATTTGTACCTGTTATTTATTTATTTATTGTTATATTAATCTTTTTACCTATTATCGCTATATTATATTGTTAGAAAGATATCTTAAATAGGAAGATCTCTTAAAATTATTATAATTCCTATATAATTATACTAAGTATACCTAAGTGAGTATATATAATAAAGTGCAAGGAATATAGAACTAACTAAATGGGCTTATTCATTTTTGTACATGAAATACATGTATGATAATCCACTTGTTTGTTATTCTTCTTTATATTATCTTTTTCTTGTCTTATAACTTGAATTTCATAATTTGAATTTCATTTTAATAAAGAGTTTCTTCCGCTTATAAATTCTTCCAAAATTCGTTATAATATAATACGAAAGGAAGAAAAGAACATGAAATTCGTTTTCTTTATTATTTACCCTGCCAATTGAATTTCGCGGAAAAAGAATTCGCTCTTTTATCTTGTTCATAGAGGTTTCCTAATTAGGAAACAGGAATATCGGTAAAAAAAAAATTATCTGTATGATTCTTTGCAAAATTTCCTCTTATGTCACCAAAAAAAATCCATTCTTCGGATTTTTCCGATTTTTCCTTTGATTGCGATAAATAAATACTTAATAAATACTTATTCTAAATAGTTATTCGCCAGAAATAAAAAAATTTAACGAATTTTATTTAATTAACTATTAACTTAAGGTTCTACTTAATTTATGATTTATGATTCAAAGATTCAAAGGAAAGAAAGCGTGGAGCTGAAATAACTCACTCAGAACGCCCTTTAACAGATTACGTGGTACGATTGGATCGAATAAGCCCTTATGGAATAAAAATTCAGCCGCTTGTGAACCTTCAGGTACTGTCTTATTCAATGTTTGTTCAATTACTCTTTTACCTGCAAATGCAATGTAGGCGTTGGGTTCAGCAATAATGATATCCCCCAGCATACCAAAACTAGCTGTCACCCCACCAGTCGTAGGAGATGTAAGGATTGATACATAAACTAACTTTTTATTCGATTGATAATCATATAAAGCGGAAGAAATTTTAGCCATTTGCATCAAGCTCAAACTTCCTTCTTGCATGCGTGCTCCTCCGGAAGCACACACTAGAATAAGAGGTAAAAATTTATTGGTAGCATACTCGATTAAACGAGTAATTTTCTCGCCTACTACCGATCCCATACTACCCCCCATAAACTGAAAATCCATAACCCCAATTGCTACGGGAATGCCGTTTAGTTGACCTATACCGGTTTGAATGGCCTCAGTTAATCCTGTCTTTTTTTGATAAGAATCAATACGATCTTTATAAGGTTCCTCCTCCGAATGAAAGTCAATGGGATCCAGAGAGAACATGTCCTCATCCATAGGATCCCAAGTGCCGGGATCAATCGAAAGTTCAATTCTATCTGAACTACTCATTTTCAAATGATATCCACATTGTTCACAAATATTCATTTTTGATTTAAAAAATTTCTTATAATTTAATCCATAACAAATTTCACACTGAACCCACAAATGCTTGTATTTTTGAGTTACGCCGAGATCATTAGAATTTTCTCTTAGAGTGAAATCGCTGCCGTTCGTGCTAGTTCTTAGCCTGGAATTCCCGTTTTCACTACTATTTCTACTTTCCCCCCAAATGTAAGTAGAAATGTAACTTTCGCTGTAATTTTCACTACTACTTAAAATATAACTATCAATCCCGATTTGAGAACGAAGATAACTGTCAATGCAACTATTGATGTAATTATTCCAACTATATTTAGTATCATACATATAATAATCATAGTGGGAATCGTCACTCCTAGACCCCTTATTTAAATAACTAGAATTCCAATAACTAGAAAATTCTTTTTCTAGTTCACTCAAAAAAGAATGATTATTGTCAATCCCAAAAACTTGATTTTCAATATCAAAATATATGAAATAACCGTCTTTTTTATTATCCCTACCTAAAACTAAAAAAGTATCATCCACGTTTAAATTCCGAATGTCCCTAACGCCGACTAAATGATCAACATTACTACTGT